ATGTCCACTAACCATAAAGATATTGGAACATTATACTTCCTCTTTGGATTATGAGCGGGAATAGTTGGATCAGGTTTAAGAGCACTCATTCGAGTAGAATTAAGACAACCTGGGAGACTTTTAGGTAATGATCAACTATATAATGTTATTGTCACAGCCCATGCTTTTGTAATGATTTTTTTTATAGTAATACCAGTGATAATTGGAGGATTTGGAAATTGATTAGTACCTCTAATACTAGGAATCCCGGATATAGCTTTTCCGCGGCTAAATAACATAAGATTTTGACTCCTACCCCCTGCTCTTACTCTACTACTTATATCATCTATAGTAGAATCAGGTGCCGGCACTGGATGAACTGTTTACCCCCCTTTATCTTCGAATATTGCTCACGGAGGAGGATCAGTAGACCTAGCTATCTTTTCTTTACATTTAGCAGGGATCTCTTCTATTTTAGGAGCTATTAATTTTATGACTACTATTATTAATATACGAAATAGAAAAATTAATTTCGAACGTATTAGACTGCTGTGTTGATCTATTTTTATTACAGCTTTACTCCTCCTTCTTTCTTTACCAGTATTAGCCGGTGCCATTACTATACTCCTAACAGACCGAAATCTAAACACCTCTTTCTTTGACCCTGCTGGAGGAGGAGATCCCATTTTATACCAACACTTATTTTGGTTCTTTGGGCATCCAGAGGTTTATATTTTAATTCTGCCTGGATTTGGGATTATTTCACATGTAGTAATAAATTATAGGTCTAAAGAAGAAGTATTTGGATCACTTGGCATAATTTATGCAATAATTGCTATTGGATTTTTAGGTTTTATTGTATGAGCTCATCATATGTTTGTAGTAGGTATAGATATTGACACGCGGGCCTATTTTACCTCAGCAACAATAGTTATTGCGGTACCTACTGGAGTAAAAATTTTCAGATGACTGTCTACTATAAACGGAATTAAAATTAAATTTTCCCCAGCAATACTATGAGCTCTTGGATTTATTTTTCTTTTTACTTTAGGCGGACTCACAGGAATTGTATTAGCAAATTCTTCTCTAGACGTAATTTTGCATGATACCTACTATGTGGTAGCCCACTTTCATTATGTTTTATCCATAGGAGCGGTATTTGCTATATTTGCAGGATTCATTTACTGATTCCCTTTATTTACTGGAATGACTCTCAGAGAAAGTTATTCTAAAGCACACTTCTATCTTACATTTATTGGAGTAAATATAACCTTCTTTCCTCAACACTTCCTTGGCTTAGCCGGAATCCCACGACGATACTCAGATTATCCGGACTCTATGGCCTGAGGAAATGCTATTTCTTCCTTCGGTTCTACTATTAGATTTGTAGGAGTTGTTCTATTTATTTCAATACTTGTAGAAAGATTATCCTCAAAACGAAGACTATCAAACTCTTCTTCACCAAGAACCAGATTAGAATGAATTAATGCCAATAGATTATCACCTGTTAGTCATCATAACTCTGAGGAAACTCTACTTATTTACTAAAAACAAAAGATAATTTAAAATATAAAATATTAACTTTGGAAGTTAAAGATTCAAGCTTTTGATCTTTTGAACAGCTATAGTAAATTAAGTTAAATAAACTATCAAACTTCAACCTTGAAAATATAAAATGTTTTATATTTACTAATACCCCATATAAGACCTATACTATGAAAAAGAATTTTCTTATTAACTTTTTTAAGATTTTTTATTTTAACACTAAACTGAGAATTTATGTACCCTAGCATTAAAAACTAATTCCTAGCTGTTGAAGCTTTTAAAATGAAGCCCTAGTTTTGTAATCTAGTGAAGTTAAATATTAACCTACAGCTTATGTTTAAAATACTTCTTTATGTTATTTTTTCTTTAGCATTTTGTTCTCTCCTCTATTTTGCCTCTGCCTTAATTTATTTTAATTCTCCCCGATCAATAAGAAAGATAACTCCTTTTGAATGCGGATTTGACCCTAAAGACTCAGGACGAATTCCTTTTTCTATTCGATTTTTTTTATTAGCAGTAATCTTTCTGATTTTTGATATTGAGGTAGTTTTATTGATTCCTTTAGTAATAATAACCCAAATAAAAATTAACTGCGTAATTATTGGGTATGCATTTGGTATACTACTAGTTTTAGGCTTATTCCATGAATGAAAAATAGGGGCATTAAGATGAATTTATTAAAAATCTTTTTGGTGTAAAAAGCATTTTCTACTTCCAATAGAAAGGTCAAAAATTATTTGAAAAGATAAAGATATTAGACATTTTTGCCAGATTTGACCCAGAAAACATAGTAATTTTAAATTTATACTATCTAATTTGATCATTATTACTTTTATCCCCTTTGTATATTTTCTCCGTGGGAAGAAATCGATTTGTAGCTATTCTAACCTTAGTAATAAATATTATCTATAATTTGACTATTCGAAGAAAATCAAAATTATCGACTGCCTCTTTCTCCATTATACTATCTATATTTATTATAATTATCTATCTTAATTTAGTTGGTCTTATACCTTATACTTTTTCTTGAACAAGACATTTATCCATTAATTTAGGAATAGCTTTCACTTTATGACTAAGAATTGTTATTATAAGATTTTCTTATGACCCTTTAACTTTCCTAGCCCACTTAGTGCCAACAGGGACTCCCACTCTTCTTTCTCCTTTTTTAGTTTTAATTGAAACTGTAAGAATTATAGTACGACCATTAACCTTAGCTGTACGACTAACAGCTAATATTATAACTGGTCACATTATCATAACCTTAGTAGCAGAAGCAAGAAGAATCTCTCCAGTATTTCCTATTCTAGTTATATTCTATTTTATATTTGAATTAGCAATTTGTGCCGTACAAGCTTATATTTTCACACTTTTACCTATCTTATACATAGATGAACATGCATAAAATAAATCTTTTAGAAAAAATTTTTTAAAGATTAAATTACAATAAAATATTACCCTTCTTTTTTTTTCTTCATAATCATAATTATTATATCCTTATTTATAGTATTTAGAAGAACTAACTGATTTATACTTTGACTTTCTATGGAAACTGCTCTACTAGGATTTCTTCCTTTATTCAATTATACAAATAGGGAAGAAACTATAACCTTGATTAAATACTTCATCTTACAGAGATCTGGGTCTATCCTGTTCCTAGCTGGCCTAATTACAAGAAACTCTAGATTGTTTATAAGAGGACTGCTTATAAAATTAGGACTTTTCCCATTTTTCTTCTGGGTACCAAGAGTATTAAAATCTATCTCATGAGCTGGAATTCTTATACTTACTACTTTACAAAAACTCCCAGCAATAGGGGTCCTCATTAGGCCCCCTTTGCCTCTTCAAACTAATTTCATATTTATAGTAAGAGTTATCTCCATTTTAATTAGAAGAATTTTAGGATTTAATCAAAGGAATATTCGTATATTAATAGCTTACTCTTCAATCTCCCAAACTGCCTATATATTAATTTCCTTGATAACAAGGGCAAAATTATTTCTACTTTATTTTTTTAACTATTTAATTACTATATCATTATTAATTTACATTATTAACAAAAATAACGTCAGAACAATAGAAGATTTAAGGGACGAATTCTCTGGAACAATAAATTTACTGTTTATAAATCTTATAGGAATACCTCCTTTTCCTATATTTTTCATGAAAATATTTTTATTATTTTCTGTTATAAACTTAAATCAATACCCTGTCTCTTCTTACATAATTATTTTATGTGCAATAAGTACTGTATTCATATACATAAACATAATTATAAGTAGTAGTATTAAGAACTTTAAAAGAAAAGATTTAACATTAAATTGAATAGCAATTCTAACAATAATAATTTTGTCTTTAGCTTCAGTAAAAATAACAACTATAATAACTTTTGGATGATAAAATAGCCCATAAATTGCATAAGATAAAAATTTTGATTTAGAATCAAAAAAATTTGTTTAATCAAACTTATGTAAAATTAGGACAAATTTTTACCTTTATTTATGTATTATATCAATTATTACTTTTCGACAAGAATTTATCAAATTGCTCTTGTTAATAGAAGTAGCCATACTAATAGTATTTGTAAACCTTTTCTCTTCTCTATCTAATAACTACCCCTCAAGCATAAGAACACTAAGATTGATCATATTTATCCTAGTTATAGGAGCAATCGAAGCAAGCTTAGGTTTAAGGATAGCAGTAATAATAACTCGTAGCTCAAAAATAGATATAATAGATTTTTCTAAAATACTCTAAAATTTAAAATAATAATTATTTATTGAGAAAAATAGTCTAAATAAGATAACCAATTGTGACTTGGTTGATAAGGCTTACCTTTTTTTCTAATAATACTACTAATCTATACAATTATTATTAGAATCTGCATTTTATTAGCAGTAGGATTTTTCACCTTGTTAGAACGTAAAATTCTAGGCTATATTCAATACCGAAAAGGACCTAATAAAGTAGGAATTCAAGGACTTCCTCAACCTTTAGCAGATGCTGTAAAACTTTTATGCAAAGAATATGTCCAGATCCTTCATAGAAACAAAAACTTTTTTATATATAGACCATTACTAGCCATAATAATTATATTAACCCTATGAAGCTTATATAATTCCGCATTTAACTTCCCAATAAAATATGGAATTTTATTTTTCTTAGCTATCTCAAGATTAAATGTTTATTCCACACTAATAGCAGGCTGAGCTAGTAATTCAAAATATGCTTTATTAGGAGCTATTCGAGCAGTAGCCCAGACAATTTCTTATGAAATTTCTATAGCAATTCTATTAATTTGTCTTTGTATTCTTTCAGAGACCTTAAATTTAACCAAAATGTCCCAAGGTTCTCTCCTTATAATTATTATACCATCCTTACTACTAATATGATTTATCACCTGTTTGGCCGAAACAAACCGAGCCCCCTTTGACTTAGCAGAGGGAGAATCCGAACTAGTTTCAGGGTTCAATATTGAATATGGAGGAGCTTTGTTTGCTTTTCTGTTTATTGCCGAATATGGAAGTATTCTCTTTATAAGTATACTGACAAGAATAATATTTTTCCACACATCCATGAAAATAATGGAAATTATATTCCCTATTAAAATATTGATATTATTAACCATCGCGTCAGCTTTTTTATGAGTTCGAGGTACTTACCCTCGCCTACGATATGATCAACTTATATCTCTTACATGAAAAACTTTTCTCCCTTTAGTTCTATTAATTATAATAATCATTCTAGTAATATAAAAGTCAAAAAATGAAAAAACAAACTTTGACAAAATTATTTACAACAACATACTTTTCCAAGAGAGTTGCGGCTATCACATGTACCTGTTATCTAACTTTCATGACTTTAGGTTAGCCATTATTTTATCCATTCTTATATTCGTAGGAGGCCTAACCTATACTGTAACCACAAATAGATTTATTTCATCTCAATCAATTAGGGTAGTCATTGAAGTGGTTTGAACTATCCTGCCTATGATGATCCTAATTTACTTAGCTCTTCCTTCAATATATTGTTTATACACATTAGAAGAAGTAAACCCAAAATTTAGATTTAAAGTATTAGGCCACCAATGGTACTGAAGATACGAAATAACTTCTACCAAAAACTTCAATTCATACATACAAAATAATCCCAAGTATCGATTACTAGATGTTGACGCCCGAATAGTACTTCCTTGAAATTCAACTTTGGAAGCTTTAGTTACATCTGCGGATGTATTACATTGCTGAACTGTCCCTGCCCTAGGAATTAAAGCAGATGCAGTTCCTGGACGACTAAATCAACTTTACATATATATCCTACGACCAAGAGTATTATATGGACAATGCTCTGAAATTTGTGGGGCAAATCATAGATTTATACCCATTGTTGTAGAATCAATCAATGAAAAGGATTGAATCAAGTGAATAGAATAAAAAAATTATATATAAGGCTAATTTAATAAAGAAGACTTAAAATCTTCTACACACATTTTTATGTGATTAGCTAAAATAAACCTATTTCTAATTATTACTTTGACAGTCTACCTTTACATACTAACATTTATTTTTAACCCTTTAAATATTAGAATTACAACCTCATTGACCTCATTTAGATTTTCTCAATTTAACGTATGAATAATATTACTAACTTTTTGAGTATCTCTTACAATAATTCTTATAAGTATTAATTATAAATATTACAAAAAAAGATTCAATAAATTTCTTGTAATTATCTTGAGATTAATAATTATCTTATGTTTATTCTTTACAACAGACAACTTTATCTATATATACATAACGTTTGAAGCTTCATTAATTCCCACCTTATATCTCATTTTAGGGTGGGGTTATCAACCAGAGCGTTTGTCTGCAGGAATGTACTTTATACTGTACACTGTAGTATCTTCTCTCCCGCTCTTATTAGCCTCTATCCAAATATACTTGTATACCGGCACTTTTTTTATAGAAATAATAAATCTTTATAGAAATAAAGAGCTATACTCCAAAATATACACCATGTTTATTATTCTCACACCATTTTTAGTTAAAATTCCCATATGGGGAGTTCACGTTTGACTTCCTAAAGCCCATGTAGAAGCTCCTGTCAGAGGTTCAATAATTTTAGCAGGAATACTCTTAAAAACAGGAGGTTATGGTCTAATAAAATGATGCCAAGCCATCAACTTCATCCAGAAGGACTGATTCTACCAAATAATCAACTCCATTAACTTTTGAGGAGTAGTATGCATTAGGCTTATATGCCTAACTTTGATTGACATCAAATCCTTGATTGCTTATACTTCTGTAGCACATATAGCTCTAATATCCTTGGCACTAATAAATGGAAGAGACATTGGGACTTATGGGGCAAAATTGATAATAATCTCTCACGGATTGACTTCCCCTATACTCTTTGCCTTAGCCTACATCAATTATACAATAACTTCCACTCGAAATATTTTACTTCATAAAGGAATTGGCCAAAACACTCCACCCTTAATTATATTCTGATTCCTAGCCCTAGCCGGCAACATAGCCGCTCCAACTTCATTAAACCTAGTAGCAGAGTTAATTATCAGATTTTCCCTCGTAAAAATTTCTCTTCTAACTCTTATTACAATTGGCCTTAGAACTATACTTAGTGGAGCTTATAATCTCTACCTTTACTCCGCCTTAATAGGACATAGGAATAAGAAAATTAAATACTCCCAAATAAGAAATAGAAATAAACTAGCAATAACCATACTAATTATCCCCGCTTTTCTACTATTCGCTTTTATTAACACAATTTCTAATGATAAAAATAAAGAGATTAAACTCTTTTGTAGAAAATTATCCTTCATTAGTAAATAATTTTAAAATAATCATCCTCTTATCTAAAAATCTTTTCATACTAGTCAACTTTAACTTACTGTTAATCGCTCCTAAACCAAGAACTCTCCCACCCCCGACCGCCAGAGTACCCCTATATACAATTATTAACACATTAAAAGTTTACAAGATTTATTTATACAGTAAAGCTTAAATATACAAAATTACCAATAAGAACTTTATTATTTCTACTTCTTTTAACTATTCTAATTGTTTACACCGCCAAAAATTGTATAATAAACATAAAATTTATATTAATTAAGATACAATAAATTAAGATAATCAACACTCTTATAAATTGAAATGAAAATCAAACTATAATATACAACAATTTGAAAAATATATCCATAGTACTAATAAATGGAGACATCAAATCTACACCTAACCCACTTTTCAATCTAACACACCCAAAGAACACCTGCTAAAATATTTACTTTTCCATCAACAGTAAAAACTAAGGTAGAGGATTAAGGAGAAAGAAATCTAATATACCCTACTCAAAGACAAATTCTAAAACACCAACATATAACCAATAACCGCACAACTTCCATTCGAATTTTAAACCAAGAAATTACAATACGCAATTGACTTTATGAAAAATAACGATACTCAAACTCTCAATAAAGAATATTTCTTAAAAACTGACAAGAATACTTTAAAAAACTTTTTTTTTGCTTTATAATTAACTCACTGTTGATTTATAACCTTGAGAAAGCTAAGGAACTTCTATAAGAAAAAGAGGTACCTCTTAATAAACTCAAATCTCTTTTTGTGGAGTAAAAACCTACAATACCAAAAATTAAATAACATTAGCTAATTAAATCTAAATTTAAATACTATTGCCAGAAACATTTCAATAATAAAAAAATATGCTTTAACAAAATTGATGCTTATTAAAAAGGATAATCAACCTAAAATTTTTATAAAATAGTTACCATTCTCCTTCTTATTATTTAACCTCAACTAAACTAATTGTACAACATATAACCCCTCATTTTACTTTATTTTTTTGTAGGATTTATTACTTTTAAGGAGATATTTAGTGAAAAGAAAAGAACTTTGAATTCTTTAAAAGGGACAAAACCCTTCACTAAAATAATGTTCTCTTCCTCATCTTATTTATAAGTTTTATTATCTTCTATTTTCCCTTCCATCCCTACTAATATACACAGAATATAAATAACAAAGGAAAAATTATATGAACAAATCAAAGTTAAATTTTAAAAACAAGACTTATATAATCTTCTAGTTTTACATTAATATAATTAACTAAAAATTCTCACATACCCTCTTTATGCTTTTTTCTTATTAACACTATCACTTTTCATTATAATATTTTTAATAATAAGAGTCTTAAATTTAAGTAATATTCTTTTATTAGATTGAGTAATTTTTAAAATCCTTAACCTAGAAGTTAGAATAGAAATTGTCTTAAGAAAAGCTGAATTATTATTTAGAATCACCGTACTATTGATTTCTATAAGAGTTATACTATTTAGTAGATCTTACATATCCGGAGAAATTAACCTAAAATATTTTATCATAATGGTTATATTATTCATTATATCTATAAATTTATTAATTTTTATTCCAAATATAATAATACTTTTAATTGCCTGGGATGGTTTAGGTTTAACTTCTTATCTCTTAGTAATTTTTTTTCTTAATGATCAATCTCTAGCTTCTGGTATAATCACTGCTCTTTCTAATCGTATTGGAGATTCTTTACTAATTATATCATTAAGTTTATGTATCTATAACATAAATTTTGCCTACCATACAATTTTCTGTTCTAGTATTATTATATTTTTTCTTATAATTGCCAGATTTACTAAAAGAGCCCAACTTCCATTCTCCGCTTGGCTCCCAGCTGCCATAGCAGCCCCAACCCCTGTTTCTGCCTTAGTCCATTCCTCTACCTTGGTCACAGCTGGAGTATTCTTGTTATACCGATTCTATCCTAGACTATGTAATATAACTTACTTTACAATTTTAACTTCTTTTTTAGGAATCTGCACTTGTTTTTTTTCCAGGGCCTCCGCCATTTGTGAAGACGATTTAAAAAAGGTAATTGCTTTATCAACATTAAGACAATTAGGAGTTATAATATTTACATTAGGATTAAATATACCAGAATTAGCTTTTTTTCACCTTTTGACGCATGCCTATTTTAAAGCAGTACTTTTCATCTGTGCCGGAACCATTATTCATAATACTGGACAACAAGATTTCCATCTAAACCATAACATTTCTCTACAACTTCCCATAACCAGAAGTGTCATAGTAGCAGCAATATGCTCTCTTTGCGGATTTCCCTTTTTATCAGGGTTTTATTCCAAAGATAGGATTATAGAAATCTTTGTGAATAAAGAGTGGTCCCCTATTTTATCTTATTTCTGCCTTTGGGCTGTCCTTATAACTTGTACATACTCCGGAGTTATTACTTATACTGTTTTAATACCCACTAGGGTTACTATAACTACTAAGAAAACAATTACAGACCTTAAACCAACTTATTACTCTCTATATGACGAAAGTATAATAACCTACATCCCATATTTCATTCTTCTAATAGGAGGAATTTCTGGGGGAAAATTAATTACATCTTTTATAAACACCCCTATAGATGTAACAACTATTCCTTCTGTTATAAAAATTGGTTTTCCTTTTCTTATTTTTTTTCTATTTGTTACTCCCTCTTGGGGCATAGTTTTCCACAAGAAGAACCATCATAAAGAAACACCTCTTGCACTAAGACAAATATGATGACTAACTGAAGTTACCGCTCGATCTCAAAAAAAAATCTTACAAAGATCTATAAAACTAAACATATTGGAAAAAACGTGGATAGAATTTATATTGTTTAGAACTATCAGAAAAACCAAAAATATAATAAAGAACACCCAAAATCTTATTAATTTTTCTAACATATACTGGTTATTAGCTTTACTATTCTTTACACTCCTTCTTCTCATTTTTTGATAAAATTATATAACCTTAAATAAGAAGTAATAATTTAAAAAAAATATTAGCTTGTCAAGCCAAAAATGCTCTTAAGAGTTTACTTTTATTTCTATTTTTACTATTCTTCTGATAATAATCCCCTTTATAGAAAGAATACTACTTCTTGCGTTTAGAGTACTTTTGTTGGCTTTGTATACTTGCCTATGATTAATTCAAACTATTAACCTAGCCTACGGAATAATTACCTTCCTAATTTATATTACGGGTATATTAGTACTATTTTCTTATGTACTAGCTATAACTCCAAATTTTATTAATTCTAATAATAAGTACCTCTTAACCATTTTTTTATTAACCTTTATAATAAATAATAATGATAAATTAAAATTAGTTCCCCAAAAATCTGATATAAATATAGATCTAACTTCTATCTTAATGAAAGAAAGAAGTTATCTGTATTTTTTAGTTATTATCTTCTTATTAATGGTAATAATCGCAGTATCATGCATTTGCTTCAAAAGGGGTGCTCCCCTACGAAAAAATTATTAAGCTACTATAGTGTAAAAAGCACTTTGGCTTTTCATGTCAAAAGAATTCATTAAGAATTAGTAGTTCCTAAAAAGTTATAGTATAAAAAATACAAAAGGTTTCGAACCTTTAGATCCACAACAAGTAGTAACTTTTTAGTAACTACTAAATTTTTTGTTAGGTGAAAAGCCAAAACTTGGTGTTTGATTGTTAATCAAAAGTTTTGACTGTAAAGTCATTCACCTTTAACAATTCTTTATCAATAAAAAGGCTTTTTACAATTAGGATTTGAAATCTAAATAAGGAAAAATTTTTCCAAAAGCCTTAGAATGTAAAAAAAAATTTAAATCCTTAACTTAAACAAAAATAAAAAAGTAAAACCAAAAGAATATATAAAAATTTAACTGAAAAGGAAATAAAAATTCTACAAGTAAAATTTAAATATTTGTACCTTTTGTATCATGAATTTCTAAATCCAAAAAATAAAAATTTTAATCCCGAAAGCATAGCGAGCTATATGAAACCTATATTTTAATTAAATAAAAGAATATTGTCTACCTCTTTTGTGGAATAAAAAGAAAAAGAATTTCTTATAGAAGTTAAATGCTTCCGCGCATGCTGATAGCTGGTATATACCTAAAAATATATAAGTATTCTCTTATTAATCATATAAGAGGAAAATAAGACAGGACAAGCTGTCTTATAAGAAGTAAAATAATACTTAAAAGATTTAAAATTAATTTAATATTAATAATGTTTAAAATAAAACAACCTGTTACAAGGAAAATTATATTTAAATCTATAATAATATAAAATTTTACTCACAAATTAGGTATAATAAAAAAATAACTCAAGAAATTTTTATAAACTGGAAATATTAGTATTATTATAAAAACATAGAACTACTATTTTATTAACTAAAATTAATCTAAATAACTAGGCAAAACTCCATTCTGTCTGTTTATCAAAAACATAGCTGGAAGAAATCATTTTCAGTGGCGCCTACCCAGTGAATTTTTTCAACGGATCTAGTTTTATTAAAGTAGCGAAATCATTTGTCTTTTTATTGAAGACCTGTATGAACGGTATAAACAGAAAGGAACTATTTCAAATTAAAAAAGAGAATTTAATATTAAGGTGAAAAATCCTATAAAAAAGAGTGGGACGACAAGACCCTATAGAATTTTATGATTTTCAATATTAATAAAGTATCAGAAATCATTTTGTTGGGGCAACATAGGAAAAAGCTTCCTAAACCAAAAGTTTTATTATGATAAAAAAGAAAATCCTTTAAAAGAATTAAAAAAAATTACCTTAGGGATAACAGCGTAATCTTCTTTGAGAGACCTTATCGACAAGAAGGTTTGCGACCTCGATGTTGGACTAAGATATCTTTTAAGTTGCAGAAGCTTAAAAAAGTTAGCCTGTTCGGCTATTAAAATCTTACATGATCTGAGTTTAGGTCGGCGAGAGCTAGACCGGTTTCTATCTACTCTTCAAAAAATTAAACCTTCTTATATTACGAAAGGAACTAAGGAGATAAAAATTTTATGTAAACAATTAATATTTTTATAAAAGATAAAAATTCTCCCTTACAAACCTAGGTAAGCTAAATAACTAAGCTAGTGGGTTCATACCCCAAATATGAAAAATTTTCTCTAGGTTCAAAAGTTTTACTCCAGCTTCAAAATTAAGCGTATTTTTGATTTATACATGCAAGTTCTCGCGGTCCAAATGATTTAAAAAGTTAAAACAAAAAAGAAAAAGAGCTCAACTAATAATAACCTCTTTAACTCATTTAATGCAGTATAAAAAATTAGAAAAAAAGCAAAAGCTTGAACTAGTTTAAAAATGAAAGTGTTGGAAAATTAAGTGCCAGCATCCGCGGTTACACTTTAAAACACAAGTTTAATCCTTAGGTAATGTGGTAAAATAATTAAAAAAGAAGAAAAAATTTAAATGTAACGGACAAATGAACTAAATTTAAACACTCCTTATCTTCTAAAAAATAATCCACGAAAGTTGAAAAAAGAACCAGAATTAGATACTCTGTTACTTCCAATTGTAAAAATTTTTATACCAGGGTATTACGAACATTTAGTTTAAAACCTAAAGAGTTTGGCAGTATTATGGTAACTCCGGGGGAATCTGGGGTATAACCGATAATCCACATTAATCTTTACCTTTTCTTGAACTATTATTTCAGCTCTTTTATTGTCGTTTTTAAGAAGTTTATATAGAAATATTTTAGAAATAAGCCAAAAGACTAATCAATCGATTAAAACTTTTAAGACAGATCGAAGTGAGGCTAATGAAAAGGAAACTCCTGGACTACATTATTATATTTTAAATGGAAAGAATCTATTAAAAAATTATCTGGAAAACGTACTCGGCAGTAATACTTCTTTAATATTAAAGTATGAAGAAATATCCATAATATGTACAAATCGCCCGTCAATCCTGCCATTTATTAAGGTAGGATAAGTCGTAACAAAGTAGATGTACCTGAAGGTGTACCTAATAATTTTATGTAAAAGTCATTCGTATCCTATTATGTTAAGGTTTAACTCTGAAACAGTTAAAAAGAAATTCCATATTCCAATGACAAAATACTAAACCATAAATAATGGGTTAAGTTGATATCTTAAATAATGTAAAAATTTTTACTAGTATTATGAGAATCAAAACACCTCTTACAAAGGCACTATGAGAAAATAATTCTCTTCTCATTATGAAAAATTTTATAATTAACCCTTATCACTTAGTGCAAGTAAGACCTTGACCCTTAACTGGCTCTTTAGGAGCCCTCATGTTAACCAGGGGCATCGCTCTATGATTCCACGGATGAAACATAGGAATTACTTTACTAGGTTTAACAATTATTTTATTAACAATATTCCAGTGATGACGAGATGTAATTCGAGAAGCAACTTATCAAGGCTATCATACTTCTATTGTTGCTAGAGGACTACGTTTAGGAATAATTTTATTTATTGTATCGGAAGTATGTTTTTTCTTTGCTTTTTTTTGAGCTTTTTTCCATAGAAGATTGGCCCCTGAAGCCGTTAATATAGGATCTATATGACCCCCTAAAGGGATTAACACCTTAAATCCATGGGGAGTTCCTCTATTAAACACAATCGTTCTTTTATCCTCCGGGGTAACTGTTACCTGAGCTCACCATGCCATCCTAGTAAGAAAAGAATTTGAAGCAACCTCAGCCTTAATTTTAACCATTATTCTAGGAATTGAATTCACAGCCCTACAAGCAGGAGAGTATGTAGAAACTTCTTTTTCTATTGCTGACGGAACTTATGGATCAACTTTTTTTGTAGCCACAGGATTTCACGGATTACATGTAATTATTGGAACAACTTTTCTCTTCATTTGTCTTCTCCGAAACTTTGTATTACACTTTAGAAACCACCATCATGTAGGATTTGAAGCAGCAGCCTGATACTGACACTTTGTTGACGTAGTTTGGTTATTTTTATTTGTATCCATTTATTGGTGAGGACACTAAGTAAAAGAAGATATACTTTAAAAAAAAGATTTCATTTGCAATGAAAAATTATGGATTAACCATTATCATCAAAACTTGCTAGAAATATAAGTTATATTAGACTTTTAGACTTTTAATCTGAACGAACCTCAAAGGGTTATTTTTAATAAAACATTTAACTGACTTAGCTTGCCCTAAAAATATTAGAAGTTTTTGAAGATTTGGTTCATTATTAGGTCTCTGTTTAGCTACTCAAATTGCAACAGGAATCTTTCTGGCCATATACTATGCTTCCGATGTTTCTTTAGCTTTTGATTCCGTGACTTACATCAGGCGAGATGTAAGAAATGGATGATTAATTCGAAGAATTCATGCTAATAGAGCCTCTTTTTTCTTTATAGCCTTTTACCTTCACATTGGGCGAGGAATTTACTATAGTTCTTACACTATATGAAAGACTTGAGTTTCAGGTGTAACCTTATTTTTATTAGCTATTGTAACAGCTTTTATAGGCTATGTACTACCTTGAGGACAAATGTCCTACTGGGCTGCAACTGTTATTACTAATTTAGTTTCAACCGTCCCTTACGTGGGTCAAGATTTAGTAATTTGACTTTGAGGAGGATTTTCAGTAAATAACGCCACTCTAGTACGATTTTATGCCTTACACTTTCTAATACCATTTGTGATAGCGGCTGGTTCTTTAGCACATATTTTCTTTTTACACGAAAAAGGATCCAGAAACCCTATTGGGATATGTAAATATGACTATATCAAATTTCATCCTTACTTTACCTATAAAGACCTAACAGGATTTATAATTCTATGAATACTTATAGGAAGAGTGGTTATATTTTACCCTAATATATTTATCGATCCCGAAAATTTTATGAAGGCAAACCCGTTAGTCACTCCCACTCATATTCAACCAGAATGATATTTTCTACCGATATATGCAATTCTTCGTTCTGTCCCTAACAAGCTAGGAGGAGTAATCGCCCTTCTAATGTCTGTAGCTATTTTATATTTTTTGCCATTATGCAAACCAAAATATACAGTAAAAATATTTTATACTCAAATTATATTTTGATGATTCTGTAGAATATTTTCTATTCTACTATGAATTGGAAGAAAACCTGTAGAATACCCTTTCGAAACAATTGGACAAATCTTTTCTATCTTTTACTTCCTTTATTTTTCAACTTTATTCGTACTTAATTAATAAATAAAAGGATTTCAACAATGAAAAGCTTCTAACTTTTCAACGGGTTATTTAATAATCCAAATCCTATTATGACTAAGAAAAAATTTAAACTGCAAATTTAGACTGTCTCCAACGAGACTTAGTTTACCCCCCAACCCCAAATATTGTAAATGTAAACAATAGCTTTGGAACATATTAGGATTGTAAATCTTAAAAAGGTTAGATTTTACCCCAACGTAATTAGGTCCAAGAATTATTTTCGTTGGACT